CATGAAGGGGAAATTGAGCAGATTTAGCAACTGCGCCGGCAAATAAAAGGAAGGCACAGAAAGTAACAAATAAAGTATTAACTTCATTATTATAAACCAAATTATTGAATATTTCAAACAAATCTCGAAATTCAAAACTACCTGTTATCCAATAAAAACCTAAAATTCCTAATAATAACCCAAAATCCCCGACACGATTAGTTACAAACGCTTTTTGACAAGCATTTGCCGCGCTGGGTCGGGTGAACCAAAAACCTATTAATAGATAAGAACACATTCCAACCAATTCCCAAAAAATATAAATTTGTATTAAATTAGAACTAGTAACTAATCCCAACATTGAAGTATTGAAAAAACTCATATAAGCAAAAAATCTCACATATCCCCGATCATGAGACATATAATTGTCACTATAAATAAGAACAACAACCCCAACACTAGTGATTAATATTGACATAATAGAAGTAAGTGGATCAACCAAGGAGCCGAACTCTAAAGAAAAATCATTATTGATGGTCCAAGACCATACATATTGATAGACAGAATTGTTATTTAGTTGCTGAATAAAGAAATGGGCTGAAAAAAGCAAAACTATACTTAATAATAAAACACTCGGAAAAGCCCACATACGGCGAAGATTTTTAGTTGCCGTTGGAAAAAGTAGAAGCCCTGCTCCTATTAACATAGGAACTGGAAGTGGAATGAACGGTATGATCCATGAATATTGATATGTATATTCCATATAAAAATAAATAAAAAATTATCTTAATTAATTGTTTCTGATTCACCAGTTCTTATTTCTTTTCTTTTGAAAGCGGTCGATTAATAAAAAAATTTTTATATATAAAATAAAACTTAAATAGAATTTTCCAGCCTTAATTTTTCGTAATCTTTTCAAACTACTTCAAATATTTCAAATGAAGATGAAGAATTAGGGTTAGTCAAATGATATGAAGAAGTTACGAGTGAAAAATAAATATGTACTTTAATTTATTATTAGTTTATTATTAAATTTATTATTAATATTGTTAATATTGAATTGAATTATTAATATGAAATTCAAATTTTTAAATAAAATTTTATGAAGATAAAAATAAAAACGAAAAATTGCAATTTCGATCTAATTATTACGTATTACAATAATTTATTTATACCTATAGAACAAGGATAAATAATGACAGCAAAAAAGTAGTTAATAGGAATCATAGGGCCCATAACTTGACTCATAAAACCTATTTCCCATAAAAAAACCTATTTATTGCAGTTTGGTTCGGTTATTCCCAATCATTAACTAATGCTTATAGATGTCTTTCACATCCAACCGATGAACCTATTATAATTTAAATAATTTAAAAATGGCAGTTCCAAAAAAGCGCACCTCGAGTTCAAAAAAACGTATTCGTAAAAATATTTGGAAAAGGAAAGGGTATTGGGCAGCATTGAAAGCTTTTTCGTTAGCGAAATCGCTTTCTACCGGTAACTCAAAAAGTTTTTTTTGTGTGACAAATAAATAATCAAACAATAGACTAAATAATGTGAATCGGTCTAATTTTTGTTAGAATGTATTTCTAAGGTTTTTTTTCTAAAATTTAAAAGTTATCAAGACTATAAATAATATTAATCTAATAATAATAGATAATAATCTAAATTACTATTTTATTAAAAAAAAAATTATTTTCATTCTCTAATGTTTTAACCTGATCAATAACAATATAAAACGGTATTTTTATTTGAAAAAGGAATAAACGCAAGTACAAGGTTTCACCTTTTGTTTTGGTATGTTTTATCATTTTCAAGATGGGGATTCTCACCTTCCCCATCGACTTGACTCGATAATCAATTTATTTTTTAGTTCGATCCATGGATCGAAGTCAAAGGAGACCATAAAGTAATAAACTACGAAACGAAAAACCCCGTTGTTACTTAAGTTAAAAAAAGTAATACTCTAAATAAAATAAATAATAAACAAAAGATAAGATTATAAGAATAATTTATTAACGAAAACGTTTAGATTAAATGCCTAATTTTGAAACAAATTTTGAGTCATCAATTTTGATGTTTTCTAAAAAAAATATTGAATTAATCCCCTCAATCTCGACAATTGAATAAAAACAGGTTATTATGATTTCGAATAAGCCGCTATGGTGAAATCGGTAGACACGCTGCTCTTAGGAAGCAGTGCTAGAGCATCTCGGTTCGAGTCCGAGTGGCGGCATGGCTTTTTCTAAAAGAGTAAGCCCTATAATGAATTCAATTCGCTATTTCAATTCCTATAATGGGGGCCCCCTTTTTAATAAATTTTATGATATTTTCAACTTTAGAGCATATATTAACTCATATATCCTTTTCGATCATTTCAATTGTAATTACAATCCATTTGATAACTTTATTTGTCGATGAAATCGTAGGACTATATGATTCATCAGAAAAGGGGATGATCGCTACTTTTTTCTGCATAACAGGATTATTAGTTACTCGTTGGGTTTATTTTGGGCATTTACCATTAAGCGATTTATATGAATCATTAATTTTTCTATCGTGGGGTTTTTCCATTATTCATATGATTCCGTATTTTAAAAAACAGCAAACCCATTTAAGCGCAATAACGGCGCCAAGTGTTATTTTTACCCAGGGTTTCACTACTTCAGGTCTTTTAAATGAAATGCATCAATCCGCAATATTAGTACCGGCTCTCCAATCGCATTGGTTAATGATGCACGTAAGTATGATGGTGTTGGGCTATGCAGCTCTTTTGTGTGGATCATTATTATCACTAGCTCTTCTAGTTATTACATTTCGAAAATTCATAAGGATTTTTAGTAAAAGCAATAATTTATTAACTCAGTCGTTTTCCTTTGGTGAGATTCAATACGTGAATGAAAGAAACAATGCGTTACAAAGCACTTCTTTGATTTCTTCTCAGAATTATTACAGATATCAATTAATTCAACAATTGGATCGCTGGAGTTATCGTATTATTAGTTTAGGATTTATACTTTTAACCATAGGTATTCTTTCGGGAGCAGTATGGGCTAATGAAGCGTGGGGATCTTATTGGAATTGGGATCCAAAAGAGACTTGGGCATTTATTACTTGGACCGTATTTGCGATTTATTTACATATTCGAACAAATAAAAATTACGAAACTGTAAATTCTGCAATTGTGGCCTCAATGGGCTTTCTTATAATTTGGATATGCTATTTTGGGGTTAATCTATTAGGAATAGGGTTGCATAGTTATGGTTCATTTATACTACCATCTAATTGAATTGAATAAAGTACTTAACAACCAGAAACCTACGGCAGCATACGTATATATATGAAACCCTTATATAAACCATCAAGAACCATTTGAATCATTCCATATTCCATTACTTGATTCAAATGGTTCTCGAAAATGTCAAAAATATCTGGTTATATGGTTATAATAGAATTCCAACCTTTTTATTTAACTTAAAAGCAGAAATCAGAAAAGACTTTTTTTGTACAATGAACGATTTTTAAAATCATCGGATTTTAAATTTTGATTTATTGACAAAAACTATCTATAAAAAAAATTTGATAGAATAGCTTCGGCCTTGTCAACTGATAATGAGAAAACGAAATCGGGATAAATACCAATACCTATTACAGGTAAAAGGATAGAAATCGAAATAAATAACTCTCGCGGTCCAGAATCAAAAAAATAAGAATTTGGGGCATTAAAAAGCTTGTATCCATAGAACATCTGGCGTAACATAGATAATGAATAAATAGGAGTTAATATCATTCCAATTGCCATTACAAAAATAATTAATATTTTTGTCATTAAAAGATATTTTTGGCTAGTAAGTATTCCAAAAAAAACTATCAATTCGGCAACAAAACCGCTCATGCCCGGTAATGCAAGCGAAGCCATTGATAAGATACTGAAAGTCGTGAATATTTTTGGAATTGAGATAGCCATTCCGCCCATTTCGTCGAGATAAACAAGTCGTATTCTATCATAACTCGTTCCGGCCAAGAAAAAAAGCGCAGCGCCAATAAATCCGTGAGAAATTATTTGTAAAATAGTCCCATTGAGCCCTGTATCGCTTATAGAACCAATTCCTATAATTATGAAACCCATATGAGATACAGAAGAATAGGCTATTCTTTTTTTTAAATTACGCTGGCCAGGAGATGTTAAAGCTGCATAGATAATTTGAATTGTGCCGACTATCATCAACCAGGGAGAAAATATAGAATGGGCGTGGGGTAATAATTCCATATTGATTCGAATCAACCCATACGCTCCCATTTTTAATAAGATTCCGGCTAAAAGCATACAAGTACTATAATGTGCCTCTCCATGGGTGTCTGGTAACCATGTGTGTAGGGGTATGATCGGTGATTTGACAGCAAAAGCAATAAGAAATCCAATATAGAATATTATTTCCAGTGCTACAGGATATGATTGATTCGCTGATGTTTCAAAATTTAATGTCGGTTCATTGGAGCCGTATAAACCAATACCCAGAACTCCTATTAATAAAAAAACAGAACCTCCGGCAGTGTACAAAATAAATTTTGTAGCTGAATACAAACGTTTCTTTCCCCCCCACATGGATAGAAGTAGATAAACGGGAATTAATTCTAACTCCCACATGATGAAAAAAAGTAAAAGGTCTTGAGAAGAAAATGGTCCTATTTGACCGCTATACATTGCTAACATTAGGAAATGGAATAGTCGGGAATCTCGAGTAACGGGCCAAGCCGCTAAAGTAGCTAAAGTTGTAATAAATCCTGTCAGTAAAATGGGTCCTATAGAAATTCCATCTATTCCCAATCTCCAGTAAAAATCAAAAAAATTGATCCATTTATAATTCTCCGTTAGTTGCATTAACGGATCATCCAATTGGAAACGATAACTGAATGCATAGGTTGTTAGAAGGAGTTCTATTATGCATATACATAAAGTATACCACCGTATTACCTTATTTCCTCGATGAGGAAGAAAGAAAATTAAGGAACCCGCGGATATTGGCAAAACTACAACTAGCGTTAACCAAGGAAAATTATTCATAGTAAAAACAAAATAAACTTGGACCAGAAAAACCCGTGCTCGAAATAAATATATTTTGAGCGCGGGTTTTTGTCGATAAAGGTAAAAAAATCAAATGTATTCGAGTAGGGTTTTCTGGAACGTATTAATAAGCTAGACCCATACTGCGAGTTGTTTCATGCCATAAATAAACGCGAACACTCAAGAAATCCGTTGGACAGGCGGATTCACATCTCTTACAACCGACACAGTCCTCTGTTCTTGGAGCAGAAGCGATTTGCTTAGCTTTACATCCGTCCCAAGGTATCATTTCTAATACATCGGTTGGGCAAGCTCGCACACATTGAGTACACCCTATACACGTATCATAAATCTTTACTGAATGTGACATTGGATCTATAAATTTTTAAACGTCAGAAAATTTCGATCTAGTAAACTTGTAAATGAATCATATATTTAGACACCAGATGAATCAATAATTTACCAGAAATTTGGAAGCAATTTACTTCTGGATCGACCCGTGCGATAGAGCCAAGATACTTTGATTTCTTAAATTTTCGAAAAAAAAAATATGAATTAAATTTAATGTATGGTCATGTTAATTCGAATTTATAAATATTGTAATTTCTATGATTAATACTACTTATTCAACAAATTCGATTGATTGATACGAGTTGATTTTCTGTTACGATAAATTGACGAAACAATAGCCAGTCCAATAGCTGCTTCAGCGGCGGCAATAGCTATAACAAAAATTGAGAAAATATTTCCTTTTAATTGCCGGCTATCAAAAAAATCAGAAAATGTTACGAAATTAATATTAACTGCATTTAGTATAAGTTCAAGACACATAAGGGCTCTAACCATATTTCGGCTAGTGATCAAGCCATAGATACCGATAGAAAATAAGTAGGCACTCAAAACAAGTACATGCTCGAGCATCATTGACTAACTCCTGATCAATTTTGATTCATTTCAATATGAACTGAACAACAATTCAACAGATTCAATTGACTAGAATATAAAGTGCGGAACAAAGGAATATGTTGTATTAGTAATATAATAGATTAGATAAAATAATTTTTATTTTGACTTTTAGACATAACCAATTTAAAAATTGAAGATAAAAAAATGTAATAACACAGAACAGAGTTTAATTTTGATTACTGTTGCTAATTCTAGAGATTTATTACTGGCGCGCTACGGCAATTGCGCCGATTAAAGCGACTAAAAGAATTATCGAAATGAATTCAAATGGAAGAAAAAAATCTGTTGATAAATGAATTCCAATTTGTTGACTATTACTTATCAAATCTTGCTCTATAATCTGGTTTGATCTTGTAGTCCAAATAATCCCGTACCATGACGTATCCGTAATAGTAATCGTTAGTAAAACAAAAATACTTGTACAAACAGGCAAAGTAATCCCAGCCCCCACAGTCCAAAGATTAAAATCTTTGTAATATTCTGAACCATTCATAAACATCACAGCAAATACAATTAAAACATTTATAGCTCCCACGTAAATAAGAAATTGTGCAGCAGCTACAAAATAAGAGTTTAAAAGAATATAGAATAAGGATATACAAACAAGAACCAGTCCCAACGAAAAGGCAGAATAAATGGGGTTGGTAAATAATACCACACCTATACCCCCTAGTATAAGACCCGATCCCAGAAAGATTAAAAGAAAGTCATGTATTGGTCCAGGCAAATCCATTATATGTAAAATAAGAGATAAATAAATCTAAATGTTTTTCATGACTTTATTGAGACCCGACCAGAGTTTTTTTTTATAATTTTTGAGAAATCCCTAATTAAATCCTAAGAGATGTGACTCAATGTAGGTACAATTGTTGGGCTAATTTTATTCTTTATCTGAATCTGAAGGAATAGTTCTAATCCGAAATTTTGTATTTCGAAATATATCGAAATATATACAGATATATTAATTAATAAATTTTCAATCAAAATTAAGACTCGATTCTTATCAACCAATCAATAGGTGGAATTTGTAGTTATTGACCAAACAAAATGAAAGAACCCCGAATTTCTTTAAATTAGATCAAAACCGAACCTTAGTATTGTTAAAGGAATTGAAAATTATTCGGGAATCAAGAGGTTTACTTATTTTTTATTTGAGTCGAATTAAAAATTGTTCGAATTGTATAATCGTCAATTACTGACATTGGTAAACGACCTAAAGCAATTTGATTATAATTTAATTCGTGACGATCATAAGTAGAAAGTTCATATTCTTCAGTCATTGATAAACAATTTGTTGGACAATACTCAACACAATTACCACAAAATATACAGATTCCGAAATCAATACTGTAATTAAGTAATCGTTTCTTTCGAATATCTGTTTCCAATTTCCAATCAACAACGGGTAGATCTATAGGACATACCCGAACACATACTTCACAAGCAATACATTTATCAAATTCAAAATGAATTCGACCACGGAAACGCTCCGCGGTGATTAATTTTTCATAAGGATATTGAATAGTTACGGGTAAACGATTTGCGTGAGATAAAGTAATTATGAAACTTTGACCAATGTACCTTGCAGCCCGTACTGTTTGTTGACCATAATTCATGAACCCAGTTACCATAGAAAACATATCGTGAATATATATATGAATAATTTTATGTGTGTTTATTTCTCTTGTTTGAGACAAGTTGTGAATATAGAATATTCCTTTACAGCGAAAATAGTTGGAAAGAAGTTGTTAATAATAGATTACCGAGAGAGATCGGTAAAAGAAATTTCCATCCAAGATTTAATAGTTGGTCCATTCTTAGCCTCGGCAAAGTCCATCTTGTTGTGATAGGAATGAATAAGAACAAATACGTTTTAGTTAATGTAATTAATATACCAATCGTCGCTCCAAAGACTCCACCCAGTTTATTTATTTCAAAAAACTCAGAAACATATATGTCTGGAATAAAGATATTCCAACCCCCGAAGTAAAGAACTGTTACAAATAATGAAGAAACTAATAGGTTTAGATAAGAAGCAACATAAAATAAACCAAATTTGATACCCGAGTATTCGGTTTGATAACCTGCTACTAATTCTTCTTCTGCTTCTGGTAAATCAAAAGGTAATCTCTCACATTCTGCTAGGGAAGAGATGAGAAAAATGATAAACCCTATAGGTTGACGCCACAAATTCCACCCCCCAAAACCATATTTTGATTGCGCCTCAACTATATCAATTGTACTTGAACTGTTAGATAATCATAGTCGGTGATATCATCACTGTTACCATCGCTATTACAGAACCGTACATGAGATTTTCACCTCATACGGCTCCTTGAAGGCCATAAATAAATCTAAGGACCGGGTAAGTATTATTTTATCTTGATATGTTTGTAGGATGGATAAGGTCAAATTTTATTGGACGGTCCAAAATTAGACCAATAGAATTCTGTCTGTTATAATTATTAGTTTTATATAATTATTATTTTAATAATAAAACAAAGTACTTTTGAATTGATCTCATACCTTCTTTAATAATTTCAATTATTCTTTGTTGAGTAATAATTTAATTCTTCAATAAAATACTTCTTGTAGAAATATAACTAACCCGTCGTTTTTACTTACGAAAAAGAGTTCCATATTAATTCATGAATTATGATACATATTCTATATATATATGAATATGGAAAAGGATAAAAAAGATATTTTTTTTTATTGGAATTGGGTTTCTTTCTCTTTTTTTTTTCGTTTCTATTCTTCTTTCTATTTCTTAAAAAAAGAGGGCTTACAAAATAAAGGATTTTTTCGTTCCCAATAGTTATGTATTTAATCGGTGGATAGGAGCATACTCTGGATTGGAATCGTGCCTTGGGGAGTACTGCCTAATAATTTCTACCAACTTTAAGCCCCAATTAGTATTCGTTGTTTGTATATTATGTAAAAATGTCCTTTTGGATAATTTACATAATTTCCATTTCCATTACAAATCCGTTACATATCTTGGTGTTTCTAACCACCCACTCGTTTTTGTTCAACCCCCCGCTATGATAATACACGTATGTTAAGTTAATACATACAAATGATAGTGAAAACTCAATACGGTGGAGCTTTTGAGCCCGCTTCAAGTCAGGATGACTAATCAACCAATCTTGGGGTAAACGATTTATTATGTTTATGTTTATTTCCGTTTAACTCTTTAACTCTTATACATGGAAAATGAGACTCAATATTTTTACTGCGAATTTATATATTCTAAATTATATAATATATATAAGATAATATATATAAGCTGTTTTCTTTCACTCATATAACTATTTGATTTAATTCTTCAATCCTAATAAGGAATAAAAAAAAATGAAGATATCTAACTCTACTCAACTCATCCCACCGCTTTCCTAGAAAGGAAGAGTCGAGAAAGGTTTATGTCTATATATCAACGAATCGCACGTAGAGATATTGATAACACACATAAGGTTAATGGTATTTCATAACTAATTGATTGAGCAGCAGCTCGCAGACCACCTAAAAAGGAATATTTATTATTTGACCCGTATCCTGACATAAGAAGTCCAATGGGAGCAATACTTGAAATGGCAATCCATAGAAAAACCCCAATATTGAGATCCGCTAAAACAAGGCGATAACCAAATGGAACTACTAAAAAGCTTACTAAAATGGATATAACTGCTATGGATGGACCGATACTGAATAAACGAGTATCCCCTCTAGATGGAAAAAGATTTTCTTTGAAAAGAAGTTTTGTCCCATCTGCTAGAGCTTGAAGAACTCCCAAAGGGCCGGCGTATTCAGGTCCAATACGTTGTTGTATTCCCGCGGATATTTCTCTTTCTAACCATACAATTACCAGTACGCCTAGTGTAATTCCCAATACAAGAGTCAAAATAGGAATAAGTAACCATATAATTCCATAAACCCCTTTTAAAAATTCCAGTCTAGAAAAAGAATCGATTTCTAGTGTATCAATTATCATTTCAACGATCAACTTCTCCCATAATGATATCTATACTACCTAGTATTGTCATAATATCAGCCAATTTCATTCTTTTAACTAACTGAGGAAGAATTTGCAAATTAATAAAACCCGGCGGTCGAATTTTCCATCTCCAAGGAAAACCACTCCGGTCCCCTATCAGAAAAATCCCCAATTCTCCTTTTGGAGCTTCGACTCGTACATAAAGTTCTTGTTTCGGCAATTCAAATGTAGGAGAAGGTTTTTTACTAATAAAGCGATATTCAAAATCATTCCATTCTGGATTCCTTTCTCTATCAAAGTATCGGATTTCTAAATTCTCATATGGTCCCCCCGGAATTCCTTCAAGAGCCTGTTGAATAATTTTTATGGATTCCGTCATTTCACCAATTCGTACTAGATAACGAGCCAATGAATCCCCTTCTTTTTGCCACTGTACTTCCCAATCAAATTCGTCATAACACTCATACTGATCAACTTTACGAAGATCCCATTGTATTCCGGACGCTCGCAGCATTGGTCCTGATAAACCCCAATTTATTACTTCCTCTCGACCAATAATGCCTACCCCCTCGACTCGTTCTAAAAAAATAGGATTGCGTGTAATAAGTTGTTGATATTCAGCAACCCTTATTAAAAAATAATCGCAAAAATCCAAACATTTATCTATCCAGCCATGAGGAAGATCAGCCGCTACCCCTCCGATCCTAAAATAATTATGCATCATTCTCATACCGGTGGCAGCTTCGAATAGATCATATACTAATTCTCTTTCTCTGAAAATATAGAAAAAGGGAGTCTGCGCACCAATATCCGCCATAAAAGGGCCAAGCCATAACAGATGAGAAGCTATACGACTCAACTCCAACATAATTATTCTGATATAGCTGGCTCTTTTAGGTACTTGAATATTTCCCAGCTGTTCCGGTCCATTTACCGTTATTGCTTCTGTGAACATAGTAGCTAAATAATCCCAACGTGTTACATAAGGCAAATATTGTATAATTGTTCGGTTTTCCGCAATTTTTTCCATCCCTCGGTGTAAATAACCCAATATTGGTTCACAGTCAATAACATCTTCACCATCTAGAGTAATGATAAGTCGAAGAACACCATGCATTGATGGGTGGTGGGGACCCATGTTGACTACCATGAGGTCTTTTCTTGTAGCTGGTATATTCATAGGTTTTTCCTTAATTCATTTTTTCATGAATTGCTGAAAACGAAAAAAAGTTCATTCAAATTCAAGATCTAATAAATCAAATAATTCAAAATGCTTCTTCAAATTAACGAGTTTTTGATTCCCGAATATCCAACCGATTAATTAATTCTTTATAACCTATTCTATTTTTCTTTGACAAATAAGATAGCAGTCGTTGGCGTTTTCCCAAAATTTTACGCAGACCTCTCTGAGATAAATAGTCTTTTTTGTGTAATTGTAAATGTGAAGTAAGTCTTCGTATCCTATTGGTGAAACTAAATATTTGAAATTCAACAGAACCCCTGTTTTCTTCTTTTTCTTCTTGTGAAATAACTGAGATGAATGAATTTTTTACCATAAAAGAAAACCCCTTCTTTATTTTAAGATATTTTGATTGATAGATATCTTTATTGATCAGTAATAATAATGTCACTTGTTTTAGTTTGGTATAGACAATAATCTTAATTTCGCTTTAATTTCGAATTTGATTAAATCAATCCGATTTAAATTTCAAAATTCGATTTGAAAAGGTATACAAAAGGCTTATTATTTTCCGTACTCCAAAAAGATAAAAACGTAGTCCTAAAATCAGAAGATTTTATTGATTCATTTCTTTTCTAGATCGAATTGATATGTCATTGAATTAGTATCATGTATCAGAATGGAATGTAAGACAATGAATGTGTGCACCTTTTTGTCGTCATAGACCCGCTGCGATATGAGAAAGATAGCAAAAATTTACTATTAATGAATTTTCAATCGCGGATACATGTGTATCCTTACCATACCGAAACGACTGCCGTTATTGCTATCAAACCAATACCGATTCATACAAGCTAAATCTTCTAATCGATAATTGGGCCACAGAAATAACTTTAATTTAATCAGTTTCCTTTTATATCCTTTGCTTTTATCCAAAACCTGATGGTTTACCTTATTCCCATTCCCTAATGCTGAATTTTTATGGATATCATTTCTATTCCTAAAATTGAAACAAATTAGAATTCTAAATTCTCTCCGAAGTCTCGGTGATAAAAGATTTTCAGGAACAAACAAATCATAATGATTTTTATCTCTATTTCCAGTCATCTTTTTATATTTGGTAATGACTTCATCAGAATTCTTATCAACATCGGTTTTTTCTCGGTATTTTTGATTAATTTTGTGTTTACTTTGATGAACCAATGAAATACCAATGGTTTGATACATAATAAATTGCCCATCATTTTTTATAGATAGACGAATTGGTTCAATAATCAAAATTCCTCTTTTGATGAATTCCGTAAGAGTTAAATTTTTTTGAATCATCAGAATATCAAGACTCATTTCTCCCCTTTGAATAGAGGATATAGTTATTTCTCGTGGATTTATCAGTCTAAGCAGGAGACAATATACTTTGATGTTATTGATTATTTTTTTATTTAAAATATCATCCCATCGCAATTGAAAATGAAAATACCTTTTTAGTAAGAAATCAAACTCCGCTTTTGTTTTTGTATTGTTCTTGTATTGCTTTTTATTATTATGTTTTTTCATGTCCGAGTCCGTATAATCTTCTTCAACATCTTTTTCTTGGTTTGAAAGAGTAGATTCAAGGTTTGCTTGGTACACGGATTCTTTTTGCTCTTTATTTCGTTTTTTTAATTCAAGAGATTTTTTTTCATTGGAGGGTATTGATATAAAAGTATCTTTTTTTTTATTTCCAGCAATGCTTTTGTTTTCAATATCAGTAGCGTTTTCATTTATATTAGAATCTAAAAGAAGTAATTTTTTTGGTATAACCCACGGTTTAGTTTTATACAAATTATAAAATATCAAAAATTCTGGGAAGAACCAACGTTCAAGATTTGATATGGGGTGATTTAATATTTCTTCATTCATTCCCATCCAATCCAAAAAACTTTTTTGATTGGATAAATTAATTTCTTGATCTTGATGAATCGTGAGATAAAAAAAATTTTGCTTTTTTATTTTCTCAATTATTTGATAATTATTAAATTTAGCCTTAGTAGATTTTTTATTACTGCTTGGGTCAGTATCAATATTGATCCAAGCTTCGATATCTATTTTGTTTCTAAGACAAAAATGGATAATTCTCCAATCAAAATATTTTCTATCCAGATTTTTCTCCATATCTCTAATACCATCTTGTACTCGATCATTATTGATAGGGATAATAGGAATACCTTCCATCATATAAAAAGATTTTCGTTTATTTGTGTTGGAATTCGAAAAAACTTCTTGGTTATTTTTTACGTGTAATGAGAATTCATAAATTGAAGAGTACTTCGTATCTTCAGAATTAATAGATTTATATGCTAACCGATCATATCTATATTGTTTTTTAAAATTCTCTTTTTCATCCAGTAATGAAGCCATTTCAAAAATTTTTCGTTTTTCGTAGTGACTAAATTTCATTTTTTTAGATGAGTTGCCTAAATCCTTATTTTGATTCATCCAGTGGTGATTGAATCTATTTCGCCATTTTTGTGGTACTAGTCTAGACCACCTAATGTGAGATATATCATATTGATAATGATTCCTTAACCAATTTATCCATTGACTTATTCCAGAATTCTGACGATTCTTATGTCTTAATTGAGAAAGAAAAAGTTCTTGTGTTCCAACAAAATAACCCCTTATTTCATTCTTAATAAATGGGGCTGCTCCATTATATTGAAAGACAGATTTTAACTTATAAAAATCGAAATTAAGAAATTGGGTTTGTGAAAGTTTGTAAAATACATAGGCTTGTGAAAAGTAGGATAAGTCACAAAAAGTATTTGAATTCTTATTACTAATATTCGTATTATATACTGCCTTTTTTATAGTCGAAATAAAGTGAATTAAACTTTGATTTGTTTTATCCATTTTTTCTTGATTTGTTTCATTATTGGTAATGTATTTATTAATAATTTTTTTTATTGATTCAAGAAATGGTTGTGTATTGATCCTAGGACTATGAATGATCCACAGAAAGATATTTGTGTATATCCTTTCACTGAAAAATTTTATAAAAAAATGTGATTTGCGTATTAGTCGAGCATTTTTTCTTTTTACTATCTGCCAAATATTTTTTTGTGATTCCAACCTTTTATCATCATCACTTATTTTGTTTTTGTTAGAATGAATATTTCGATCCGGAATTAGAAATCCGCCCTTTTTTTCATTTGTAATTTTTTCTATTTGATTTATGATCGTGTTTGTTCTATCCGTTAGATCCTGCATTTTTTTTTCTGTCAACGAATAATTTGTCCAATTCTGAGGTATAGTTTCAATGGACGATGGTATAGTTTCAACGGACGATTCATGAATCATCAGATTACTTATTATCAAATCTTTTTTAGTTTTACTCAATTCATATACTTTTCTTTTTCTCAATCCAAATAATAATAATAGAATTTGATTTAGTTTTGAGAGTTCTTTTTTTATTTCTTTTAAAAATAGAATCCTTTTAATGACCCATTTTTTTATTTCTTTTGAAACATTTAGAAACAATTTTGTTTTTTCTTTAAAAATTTTTAGAATTAGAAAGAATTTATTTTTCAATTTTCTAATTTTTCTTTTGAGTTCTTTAAAAATGGGTTCAAAAAATGAATGTTGTTTTCTGGGAGAATCAAAAGGGAATTCCGCTTCCATTCCAAAAATTGTTAAAAAACAAGAATCATTTTTTGAATCTTTATTTTTCATTGGATCGTTATAAGGGGCTCGTGGGTTAGATCTATGCCAAGGTTTCAGACGAAAAGGAAATAGGATTTTAATCTGAATACCGTCTGTTAACCAGTTTTTTGGAAATTC